TGGAATTAATAGCCACTGTCTATTTTTCCTCCTTTCTTATAAGTGGAATAGTTTTCTATACGATATATATTCATTTTTTTTGTTCGATTCGCTGCCATTCCAGTCGAATAAGTGAAATAGATCAACCTTTATCTATTTCACTTATATATAATATATAATTACTATTCATCTATATAATAATTAATTAATATTCATCATCCCACCGTATTTGATTTGAATAACAGGTACGTGCCCAAGCGACAAAGTGTTTGAACACAAACAGGAACAAAATCAGGAAGAAAATGTGACCAATTAACCAACCAGCAAAACTACTTCTTACAAATAGTAGCTCGTTCGCCTTGTTATTAAGATAGCTGTTGACTAATGGGAGGATCATTGAATCCGGTGGAATGTATGGGTGATGCAATATTTGCATAAAAAAATTCAGCATAAATTCCAATTGAAGGAAGAACAGGCGACTTCCCACGAAGAACAGGAGACTTCCCAAGCCCTTTCTTTTATCGAAAAACCGCCAGTTGCGCAAAGTTATTAGACTGGTCCATAAGAGCTGAACTAAGAAAAATGCCAGAAAGAACAAGAACATTTTTATCCAATGAGGTTGAAACAATCCTTCATAGAGCGGCCTATTATAGACCGATGTGAACCTCAGGAATTGTCCCGTAGCAAAAGCAGCCATTACTGCTACCCGTCTCCGGTTGTCGTCTATCAAGAAGCTGGGGCCAACGAAGAAATAGCACTGTATACCTATGGTGGCTGTGGTCATAAATCCACAAAAGAGTCCCGCTCCAATTACTCTCTCGAGGATCTTGTCGAGTATCTTAAGCAAAAAGGATGGCCCTAAGACTGCCATTTTGACCACTAATAGGAAGATTAATAGAGCTATTCCTATCTCTATTCCATAAAGGAGTCCCCGCGCAATCATTGAATCGGAATTGTGGACTTTCTTCAATAGGTTAAGGAACTTCACGAACAATGCTTGCATTTTCATCCACAACCGCCTTAGAAAAATAAGGAAATAGATCTGGGCAAGCATGAGAGCGAGATCCGTTTCTTTCTTTCGCAAAACTACATAAGATCCAAGAGCAATTACACCAATAAAAATGAATATCTTGTTTTGAACCATAAGAACTCCTTTGATTTCAAAAAAAACGAGTAGTAATGCCATTTACTACTTTATTTATATTCTATTATAGAATTATATATTCGAATTCGAAATTCATGCAAACAAATAAAAAAGCGTTTCCTTTTATATTAAAACAATAATATACCCATTGTCAAGTGATCTATCCATAAGCTTTTTTTGATTTCTGCTTTTCTTCGTAATATCGTTTCATAGGTTAAGGAACTTCACCAAAAATGCTTTGAGTCTCCTCTACGGAAATTCGGTTTCTTGCAGATAGATTATCTATCTGACGCAGTGGAATTAATAGCCACTGTCTATTTTTCCTCCTTTCTTATAAGTGGAATAGTTTTCTATACGATATATATTAACTCGATTATCTCAGTCATTTTTTTGATGACTTTTTTTTGTTCGATTCGCTGCTATAACGAAATTGAGTATCCTATTAATCCAGGATTTCATTCCCCAAAAGAGTCCAGCTGCCATAACACAATTTCGTATTGTGTTAAGTAGTCGCCACAATTTTCTCATAATTTCTCCTATGATGATCACAAAGTTATTTTCATGAGTCTAGAAGTTGAAAAGGAGCAATGCGCTCTTCTAAGTTCTAGAAAAGAAGAGTTTCTTGCTCCTTTACTTCATTACTTTCTCTTTCAATTCGCTATTCTTTCTTATTTCATTTCATAGGAAATCTTGAGTATCTCAGTCCTTTTTTATCGTGGTCTAAAGAACTGTATGGCAACGTAGAGTAATAACAAACAATAGATTTAGATTATATTACTCTCTACGCCGACCAACGGCTTGGAAAACGCGTACTTATCGAAACCGAAATAAGGGGGTGTACCCTTTACTTTACTACTGTCATTTTCATTTCGTTTTCAATAACTTCTGACAGCTTCTCTTCCGTATAGTTAGCTCCTGAGTCAAAGACTTTCATTCCCACCCTTACATCAGGAAATGAAGACAAATTATCTCGTGCCATAGCTAGAACTCGATTGTCTTTTAGTAATTCAATTACTTCACAACGCACAGTAATGGGTCTACCCATACTATCTATATCTTCAACTAGCACAGTAATGGGTCTACCCATACTATCTATATCTTCAACTAGCACAGCGTTATAACACTTAGGCACCTTTCCCGGCGGAAAGGCTATTTCTAGGGTCGGACCAATGATTTTAATGATCCCTCCTGGATTTTCTTTTTCAATTCCAGAATCGAAAGCATCTGAAGGAGTAGGATTTATTCTCATTTTTGTGAATATATATAGTGAATATATATATATGGTTTTATTTTTTGCGAAAATTATTGAATTCAAAAAAAAAAATCTATGATAATGATAAGAAGTGGATGATTATTAATATCATTATCTAAGATTAT